TTGCTAATAATAATTAAGGCAACAGCAATAGCTGCTACAACTAAACCACCTGCGGTTAAACTCGAGATAAAATTTGCTAATGAACTTGTCATTTCTAATTCCGTTTTATTTTAAATTAAAAATAGTAAGATTGACTACATTATTAATTGTATCAACTTTTAAAAAAAAAAACACAATTAATATTACTGATTAAATCATTTGTCTTCATCTTCGATTAAAACTTTGACTATTTTGACAAAAAGAATAACTGAACTAATAAATTTTTTAGGTATAGATTTAATACTAACTTATAATTTAAACCCTATGCTGCTATCTTACGATCCTGACATTTTAAGTCGTCTTTAATAAGTTATAATAAAAACTATACCCAATATATATTATACTAAAGTTCTTGAAAATTAGCAATTATTATAAAGCTATTGTTATTTTTAAGGGAATTTCGTATACTTTATATTAAGCCCGGATAGCTCAGTTGGTAGAGCAGTGGATTGAAGATCCTCGTGTCACCAGTTCGAATCTGGTTCTGGGCATTTAGTTTTTAGGGTCTTGTTGGATATTTAAAAATTTCATATGGGTAGCATCAAAACAAAGTTCTATAGTCCCAGTTGGACCATTACGCTGTTTCGCAATTATTAATTCTGCAGAATTAAGGGCCGCATTTTCGTTGTCATTAAAATTATAGTAATTATCTCTATAAAGCATTAAAACCAAATCAGCGTCCTGTTCAATAGACCCACTTTCTCTTAAATCAGAAAGAATTGGTCTTTTATTAATACGACTTTCAACATTTCGACTTAATTGTGAAAGAACAATTAACGGTACTTTAAATTCTCTAGCAATACTTTTTAATGATCTTGTAATATATGAAAGTTCTTGAACTCTGTTATTTTTGTAAAAGTTTGAATTTTGCATTAATTGTAAATAATCAATAATAACTAGTCCAATTTTATTCTGTTCAAAAATTATTGTCTTAATTTTTGATCGTATATCTTGAATAGAAAGGTTAGGTGTATCATCTAAGAATAATGGACAAATAGACAACTCTTTAATTTTTTTAATTAATTTTAACCATTCATTTTTCGAAAGTTTCCCTGACCTTAAACGCATTTGATTGATATTTGTTTCATTTGATAATAAACGATAAATTAATTGTTCTTTAGACATTTCTAAACTAAAAAACAAAATAGGTAATTGATAATTTTTAATTATGTTTAAGGTTATATTTAATGATAAAGCTGTTTTTCCCATGGACGGGCGTCCAGCTAGAATAGTTAAATCAGATTTTTGAAATCCCTGAGTGAATGAATCTAAATGATAAAATCCCGAAGATAATCCGGATAAACTAGAATTTAATGAGTTTTTTTTGAGTTCAGAAAAAACATTAGAAAATAATTCAGCACTATTTGAGAGTGTTTCACCTTTAATTTTATTTGTTAAATTAAAAGCTTCTGTTTCAAATTCTCGTAAAATAGTTTCTAATGGAAGATTTGTAATATATCCCGAATTAATTGTTTTGTACCCTAATTTAATTAACGAACGTCTTAAAAATTTATCTTGTATTAATCGAATATACTCTTCTAAATATACTAAATTTGGAATTTGATTTATTAATTCAATTAAAACATTTATTCCTCCTATTCTTTCTAATAACCCATTATCTTGAAGAAATGTGTTTAATGTAAGAATATCAATAGGTAATTTTTGCTTATACATTATTATGATAGCTTTGTAAATCTCTTGATGATTTCTAAAATAAAAAGTTTCAGACGTAACGGTTTTTAACGTGAAATCAATTGCTTCAGAACTAATTAATAAACTACTTAATATTATTTTTTCAGCTAAAAAATGATGCGGCAAATATCTTTCAATTGTTAATTGACCTGTAGTTTCATTGAATTTTTGCATTAACAGATTAGTCGTAATAAATAAAATTTAAAGTCTTGCGTTTTTCTATTGTTCTAATTATATTATAGTATACGCGTCCTTAGTTCAGTTGGTAGAACGCTAGTCTCCAAAATTAGATGTCGAGGGTTCGAGTCCTTCAGGACGCGTTTCTCTTCTCTTAAGAGGTCTATATTTCTCATTAATAGAATTTTTTTACTACAAATTCAGTAACTAATTGATTTTGTGTTTTCAGTTTTAATTTAAAAACATAATTAAAACTAAGAATACAAATATCGCTCCAATTAATTTACTAAATTGTTTTTAACAACTTAAATTCTAGTAATTAATTAAAGTTAAAATTATATGAATATATTTTCCTAAAAATAGGAACAAATTTATATGGCTAAAAAAGTAACTGCATTAATTAAATTAGCTTTGCCTGCAGGGAAAGCTACACCAGCACCTCCTGTTGGACCTGCATTAGGTCAACACGGTGTAAACATTGCAGCATTTTGTAAAGAATACAATGCAAAAACCACTGATAAAGGCGGACTTATTATTCCTGTTGAAATTTCAGTATATGAAGATCGCAGTTATACATTTATTCTTAAAACACCTCCAGCTTCAGTTTTACTTGCTAATGCCGCAAAGATTAAAAAAGGTTCAGCAACACCAAATCGAGTAAATGTTGGTTCTATTACCAAAGCTCAATTAGAAGAAATTGCAAGTATTAAATTACCAGATTTAAACACTACTAAAATTAGTAGTGCAGTAAAAATTGTTGAAGGGACTGCTCGTAATATGGGTATCTCCATTACAGATTAATTAATAGTTTATAAATTTTTAAGGGAGAAATTATATGCGAAAATTATCGCGTCGTCAACAAGAAAATCGTAAGAGAACTGAAAATATTATTTGTTCGAACAGTGAACAGGCTATTAAAGTTTTAAAAGAAACTGCTACTGCAAAATTTACTGAAAGCGTTGAATTACATGCTAACTTAAATATTGATCCAAAATACGCAGACCAACAACTACGTACAACGGTTACATTACCCAACGGAATAGGCAAATCAATTCGAATTGCTGTTTTAACAAATCCTTCAAATTTTACTGAAGCAACAGAAAATGGCGCAGATATTGTTGGGAGTGATGATCTAATTGAAGAAATTAGTCAAGGGAACATTAATTTTGATTTATTAATTGCAACTCCCGATATGATGCCAAAATTAGCAAAATTAGGTCGAGTATTAGGTCCGAAAGGATTAATGCCATCTCCAAAATCTGGAACAGTTAGCACTACATTAAGTGCAACATTATCGGAATTTAAAAAAGGAAAATTTGAATACAAAGCTGACAAAACAGGTATTGTGCACGTTAGTTTTGGAAAATCAAACTTTACTGATAATCAGTTAGTTGAAAATTTAACGGCACTGTATAAATCAATTGAACAAAATAGACCCCCAGGTGTTAAAGGAAAATATTTTAAAAGTTTATTTATTTGTACTAGTATGGGTCCATCAATTCAACTAGATTTAAATACTTTTGATTAATTTTATTAAAAATTACTTTTTACAATAATTATCTTATATACATATACATTCTCAAAAATATTTTATGTCAGAAAAAATTGATCAAATTGTTGAAGATTTAAAAACATTAACATTATTAGAAGCATCAGAATTAGTAAGTAAAATTGAAGAAACATTTGGCGTAGATGCATCTGCAAGTGTAGGTGGTGGAATGGTAATGGCAGCTCCAGCTGAAGCCGAAGCTGTTGAAGAAAAAACAGAATTCAATTTAATGTTAGATGAAGTTCCAGCAGATAAAAAAATTGCAGTCCTAAAAGTTGTTCGTGGTTTAACAGGATTAGGATTAAAAGAAGCAAAAGAACTTGTTGAATCTGCACCTAAGCAAATTCAAGAAGGTTTAGCAAAAGATGCTGCTGAAGATGCTAAAAAACAAATTGAAGATGCTGGTGGAAAAGCATCATTAACTTAAAATAAAACTCTTTTAAATAAATTTTGTTATTTATAATCAAAGTATTATAAATTACTATTTTCTAGAGCAAAGAAATCCTAATTTAAAGTTAATTCTAATGATTTATCTAATTACATAGTATTTTCTATCGAATTAATTTAAGTGCTAGGAAATATTTACTCTTTGTCAAAAATAGAAAAATCTAATATTATTATTAATCAGATATTGAAATATATATTCAATTTTTAGTTTATGTCTAATTTAAAAAAACAAGAAACAATTACTAATTTAGAAAATAAATTTATCAAAAAAAATATTCCACAAATTAGTATTGGAGACACAGTTAAAGTTGGGGTTAAAATTATTGAGGGAAATAAAGAGCGAGTTCAGTTTTATGAAGGAACTGTAATTGCTCAAAAAAATAGTTCAATTAATACTATGATAACTGTTCGTAAAGTATTTCAAGGAATTGGTATTGAACGTATTTTTTTAATTCACTCACCGAAAATAGATTCTATCGAAATCTTACGCTCGTCAAAAGTTCGGCGATCAAAATTATACTATTTACGAAATTTAAAAGGAAAAGCAAGTCGTCTAAAACAGCGATTCCAATAAAATTAAAAGTTTTTAAAAATTTAATAAAAAATTTTATTTGTATTTAGTTTACGTAATATAATACTAGAGTATAATACTAAATAGCAAAGTAACAACAGAAATAATTTTTCAACGTTTACTTTCTAATCATTTAAAATAAGGAGTTATATGGTTACTTATAAAGTGACATTAAAAAGTGAAGAACATGATATCGATACAACAATCGATTGTAACGATGATGTATTTGTTTTAGATGCAGCAGAAGAACAAGGAATTGAATTACCATACTCATGTCGAGCTGGTGCTTGTTCAACATGTGCTGGTAAAGTAGATGCTGGTGAGATTGATCAGTCTGAACAAACGTTTTTAGATGATGATCAAGTTGGTGCAGGATTTGTGTTAACTTGTATTGCTTACCCTAAATCAGATTGTACGATTCTTGTTCATCAAGAAGACGAACTATACTAGTTTGTTTTAAAAAAGGAATGACTTATGAATAATTTGTCATTCCTTTTTTTATTAGAAATTAAGTTCAGCTGCTTGAACTTTTTCATATTGTTTTTTCTTAATAATTAAAAATACTTGTGTCAATAATAGACAGAAACAAAAAGCTAAATAGCCAACAATTCTTGATGAATTTTGTAATACAATTTCTGTTTCTTCTTGACCAAAACCACCAGCATTCGGGTCAATGTTTAATGGTTGATCAACTTTAACTAAATCACCTTGTTTTACGAGTAAAGTTAAACCTGCAGGTACGATTTGAGATGTTTTTGCTCCATCTGAGTTAATAATTGTAATGTTATTTTCTCCTTTTTCTGATGTACTAATATCTGAAATTTGTCCAGTTTGTACAGCTCCAAAGGCGTTTATATTACTTTTTTCTCCAGTTGGATAAACTTGACCACGACCACGATTTCCACCAGCATACATTGGATATGTTAAGTATTTAACTTCTGAATTTTTTTCGGGGTCCGGTGCAACTACAGGAAAAATAAGTTCTTGATGGGTTTTTCCAGCAATTGGACCTACAACTAAAATATTATCAAACTCAGTACTATATGGCGAAATAAAGACACCTTTATTTTTTGCCTTAACTTCTGGCGGAATTTGGCTTTTAGCTGCTAATTTAAAACCTTTAGGTAAAATTAAAATTCCACCTACATTTAAATCTGCTTTTTTCCCATCTGCTCCTATTTGTTGACGATTTAAATCATACGGTACCTTAATCTCTACTTCAAAAACAGAATTAGGAAGTACAGCTTGTGGTGCTTCGATTTCAATAGCTTTTTGGTTTAAATGACAGTTAGCACAAGCTAATTTTCCATTTGCCGCACGTGGATTGGAATAACCTTGTTGAGCAAATACAGGATAAGCTTCTGAATTTTCAATACAAAAACCAAATAAACTTATAGCAATCGTTAAAGTAAATAAAAGACTTTTAAAAAACTTGTTAGTTGCCATGGATTGAATACTTGTTAAGTACATATATATAAATTAATTTTTTATTAAAAACAGGATACCTACTCCTGAAAAATATAACATTAATATTGCTACCGACAGTAATAATTGTGTAAGCGGATCGGTAGAAGGGGTTAAAACTGCTCCAATAATTGTTGAAACTAGTATTACGTATCGCCATGCAGCTAACATTTGTTTAGCCGATATAAAATTTAATAAACCTAATAAGATTTGAATAATGGGAATTTGAAAAGCTAGTCCTGTACTGTAAAAAAGAACTAAAATAAACTCAAAGTATTGATCAAATGACCAAAAAGGTTCAATAACTTCATCACTATAGTTTAAAAAAAAGTTTAAGGCTGCAGGTATTAAAACATAATAAGAGAAAGCTAACCCTAAACTAAAAAGACATAATGAGCTTAATAGTAAAGGCAAGATAATTTTTGTTTCTTTTTTAGTCAAACCCGGCAATAAGAATAATATTATTTGTCCTATCGCAAATGGACTTCCAAAAAGTAACCCTGTATAAAAAGAAATTTTTACAGTTGAAATAAAATATTCACCTGGAGAAAGTTGAAAAAATTTTACATTGCTAACAGGTAATTCTAATACTTTAACTAAAAGCTTAACATCCAGGAAAGCTATAAAAGTTAACAATAAAATTATCCAAAATGTATGGAAGATACGTTGTCGTAATTCTTCAATATGTTCGGAAAATGGTAGTTCCAAAGTGACAGTCTTATTATTTGTAAAGTTAAAATCAGAATTTGTTACCATAAGTTTAAATTTTGCATCTTTTCTAGTTTATAAGGAGCAAAAATATGTCATGTAATAAATTAAAACATATAAACAGCTTCTAAAAAAGTGCAAAAAGCTTTAAAGCTCTTTGCACTTTTTTATTTTATGATAAATAATTTATAGCTTCAAGACGTGCCGTTGCTTTTTTCAATTCAACTGATGCATCTAATCTTGCTTTACTTGTTTCAGCATTTTCAATTGCTAATGTAGCTTTTTCTAATTCTTTAGTAGCTTCACTTAACTCAACTGATACAAGTTCTTCAACATCGTTTACTAAAACAGTAACACGATTTCGATCAATTTCAGCTAATCCCCCACATAAAATAATAGGCGTCCATTTGTCATCTAATTTGATTCGTAATAAACCAGTATCTAAAGCTGTTATTAATGCGGCATGACCGTCTAATACACCTACTTGACCAGTTAGACCAGGTAAGACAACTTCATCCGCCGTTGTCGAACAAATAACTCTATCTGGAGTTAGAACGCGAATGTTCATCATATAGTATTACTCCTTATTTTAGAGTTTCTGCTTTTGCAATTGCTTCATCGATATTACCTACAAGATAGAATGCTTGTTCTGGTAATTCATCTAATTCACCTTTTAATACCATAGTGAACCCTTTAATAGTCTCTTCTAAACTTACATATTTCCCAGGTGAGCCTGTGAAAATTTCAGCTACGAAGAAAGGTTGTGATAAGAATCGTTCAATTTTTCGTGCACGAGCAACTGTTAAACGATCTTCTTCCGATAATTCGTCAATCCCTAAAATTGCGATAATATCTTGTAATTCTTTATAACGTTGTAAAGTTTCTTTTACAGTTTCTGCAATTTCATAGTGTGTTTCACTAACGATTCCAGGTTGTAACATTGTAGAAGTTGAATCTAACGGATCTACTGCAGGGTAAATTCCTTTTGCAGCTAAATTTCGAGATAATACTGTCGTTGCATCTAAATGAGCAAATGTTGTTGCTGGAGCTGGATCTGTTAAATCATCAGCCGGTACATAAACAGCTTGAATAGAAGTAATAGAACCTTGAGTCGTTGAAGTAATACGTTCTTGTAATGCACCCATTTCAGTAGCTAATGTTGGTTGGTAACCTACTGCTGATGGCATACGACCTAATAGTGCAGACACTTCAGAACCTGCTTGTGTAAAACGGAAAATATTATCAATAAATAATAATACATCTTGTTTATTTACATCTCGGAAGTATTCCGCCATAGTTAAAGCTGTTAAACCAACACGCATACGTGCACCTGGTGGTTCATTCATTTGACCATACACTAATGCTACTTTTGATTCTTCAAAGTTCTTTTCGTTGATTACGCCCGATTCTTTCATCTCTTCATATAAATCGTTTCCTTCACGTGTACGTTCACCTACACCACCGAAAACAGATACGCCACCGTGTGCTTTTGCAATATTATTAATTAATTCCATAATTAATACTGTTTTACCTACACCAGCACCACCGAATAACCCAATTTTACCACCACGACGATATGGCGCTAATAAATCTACAACTTTAATACCAGTTTCGAAAATTGAAGGTTTTGTTTCTAATTCTGTGAAAGCCGGAGCATCACGGTGAATTGGTAAAGTTTCATCATATGAAACATCGCCTTGTTCATCAACAGGTTCACCAATTACATTGAAAATACGACCTAAAGTTGTAGTTCCAACCGGAACACTAATTGGAGCTCCTAAATCAACAGCTTCAATACCACGTTTTAAACCATCTGTTGAACGCATTGATACTGCTCGTACTTTGTTATCACCTAATAATTGTTGAACTTCAACAATATTTCCTAGACCATCTTCAGTTGCAATTTTAATTGCACTGTAAATAGGCGGTAAAATTCCATCAGGAAATTCAATGTCTAATACAGGACCAATAATTTGAGTAACGTAACCTTTATTTATACTAGTTTCTACCATTTTGACTTAACATGTTTAAATATTTAAGAATAAATATACTTTCGGAATTCAATGGTTTATTTAAATAAAGCACTAATAAATTTGAAATTTATCTGCCACCTATAATTGTACAACAAAATAGTTTGAATTCTTGAATAAAATCACGTTATCAAGAACTTACTTAAACCATTAAAAATAGATCAGAGATCAAACCCTTAAAGGTCTATTTGTTAAATTAAACCAATTCCGTACAGTTTGATATCCATTTGGTTCTAATTCAAGTGCAACACGCCAATATTTTGCTGCTTCATCAAAACATCTCTTTGCTAACGCATCATCCTCTCGTCTTTCGAGATTAGTTAAACCAGTTTGTTGATCGCCCCATTCTAAAATTCGTACACCTTGGGCATGGTAAATAACAGCAATATTATTATATGCTTGAGGTAAATCTGAATTTAGTTCAATTGCTTCATGATAATATTCTAATGCTTCTGTATATTCACCATTATTACCAAAAAGTAAACCTATATTATAAAGAATAAAACTTCTATCATATGGATCTTCTTCAAGGTCAAGAGCTTCATAATAATTATCTAATGCTTCAGCATATTGACCTTTGGTTTGTGCACCCATTCCTGCTCGGTAATATGAAAAAGCATCTTTTTCTTGTTTACTAGCTGGTAAAAGTTTCAAAAGAATATCAGCAATTACACCGAAAGTCCGGTCGATAAAATTGCCCATTATAAATACCTCAATTAAAATACAAATTAATAGTTCAGAGTTATATATGATTATACTGTATAAAACTCTACGAATATACAATAAATAATCTACTAACTCTGAAAATTTTTAAATTGAACTTGATGCCACAAATGGTAGTAATGATAATACACGTGCTCTTTTAATGGCTTTTGCTATCTGACGTTGTTGTTGAACCGTAACTCCAGTTGCACGTCTCGGAAGAATTTTTCCTTGTTCAGTAAGAAATAATTTTAATAAATCGATATCTTTATAATCGATTTTTTGATTTCGACTAATTGTTGATAAGTTTTGTTTTTGTGTTACCATATATTATTTTATTTCTTTATGTATAGTAGGTTTATTACAATGTGGACAATATTTTTTAAGTTCTATTCTATCTGGATTGTTACGACGATTTTTTTGCGTTGTATAACGCGATACGCCTGCGGAACGTTTATTTGTATTTGATCGACATTCTGTACACTCTAACGTAATTAAGATACGAGTGCCTTTATTTTTTGCCATATAAATTCCTGTTCTGTTACACTAGTAATAATTAATATTATTTTAATATGTAATTATATAGTGAAGTTCTTATTTTGGCAAGAGTTTACAGATTTTTGGTTTAACTTTTGAATCACTTTTTAAAATTTTGTTAAAAAAACTTTTAATTTTTTTGTAAATATATTATATTTTATTACTCTTATATATTTAATTAAAAATCTAAAGAATTGATTATATATTTTTATGGCAAATAATAAATCTGCAGAAAAACGTATTGGTATTGCTAAACGAAATCAAAGACAAAATCGTTTTTATAAAAGTTCTGTACGAACATTAACAAAACTATATTTAAAAAATATTGAATTATTTAAAGTATCACAAAATCCGACTGATAAGGAAAAAGCCCAAACTTCATTAAGTTCACTATATAGTTTGCTTGATAAAGGGACAAAACGGAATGTGTTTCATAAAAACACAGCTGCTCGCAAAAAAATGAAACTAGCAGCACAGTTAAAAATTGTTGATAATAATTAAAAATTTTTAATTCTAGGAAATTTCAAACAATTGTTTGAAATTTCCCTAACATTATATTACATTCTTTAATTTAAAAAACTAATTAAGAATAAAGATTATGAAAAAAAATATGAACTATGTTACAGCTCTGCCTGATTTTATTGAGATGCAAAGAGTCAGTTTTTGTTGGTTTATTGCTCAAGGTTTAAGCGAGGAATTAGTTGGTTTTTCAAATATTCATGATTTTAGTCATAATACAGAATACATTTTATTTGGACAAGAATATAATTTAGTAAAACCTACTTACAATATCACCCGAGCCAAAAAATATACAGCAAATTATGCAGCACAATTAGTGATCCCATTAGAAGTTCGAAATAAAAAAACAAATAGTATTAAATATCATAATACATTTCCGATTGTAAATTTACCTTTAATGACAACTGCAGCTACATTTATAATTAATGGATGCGAACGAGTTATTGTTAGTCAAATCATTCGAAGTCCCGGCATTTATTTTGAAAAAAACAAAAATCAGAAAAAACGAAAACGAATTAAGCGCCGCCGTTCAAGTGATATTCATAAATTACAGTCATTTGCTCCATCTGGTGAAGCACTTATAGGTGAACAAATGTTATACTTTGCAAAAAAAAAATCAAAACACTATGCTTCAACGATTTTACAATCTTTAAAAATCACAGACTCAAAACAGAAATTTTATTTTTCAGAAAAAGAAGATAAAATAAATTGGTATTGGACAAAACAGTCCATTTTTAATTATTCATTTAATTATCTAGAACAAAATGAAACGAATTTTAGTTTTTATTTCCTTGAATTTTTTAAAATTTATCGAATTATCTTAACCACTTTTCCAGTTCAAACAAAATTAAAACGAGTTAAAATCTTTTTACAATGGTTAAAATTAAAACAAAATGAGTTAACTAGTCAAAATGCCAGTCAATTATTGAGTTATTTTAATATCCTATTAAAAACATTAATAAAATATACAATTTTAAAAAATAACCAAATAGATTTTGAAAAAAGAAATAAATTTGATAACTTCCAAAATTTATTAAACTTAAAAATTACTTTCCAACTCAAACAGGAAAAAATTCAAAAAAATTATGATAAGATACTTTATAAGTACCAACAAAATACATCAATACAATTCCATTTAATTCCAATTAAAACTATAAAAATGGTAAATGTAATAAATAGTTTTAATTTTTTAAAAACCGATATTCAAAAAACAAATTCTAAAATTAATGAGCTTACAAATGTAATTAAAAATAAAAATTTAAAGCCAACATTATATTTTTCTATAAGTTTAAAAGAACCAATTAAATATAATTTAACAAAAAGAGAAAAAGAGAAGATTTATATAAGTTGGATTCAAAATCGAAAAAATAAAAAACATAAATACTTGAAAACAAAATCACAAATTCTTCAATATAAAGATGAACACTTAATCAAAGATTTATACAAGCAAAAATATGAGGAAAAAGATCTTTATACAGCTATTTTAATTCCAGAGTATGGTTCCTGGATTCGATTCGGGTTCCAAAAAAATACAAAAATTAATCTCTATAAATATCCGATTAAAAATCAAGAGGATGAAGTAATTATTCAAATTGATAAAGTAACTCAGAAACCGGTTATTCATTTATTAAAAGAAATGGGATTAACTGATTTAGAAATTTGTCGAAATTTACAACATTCAGATTTTTTCTATTTTAACAAAACTCTTTTAACAAATTCAATTTATTCAGAACAACCTTTGCTAAGATTTGATTTAAATTCCGATTATTATCAAAATATTTCAGAATTTTCTCGAATCTTTGATCCTAACTATTATAGATTAGGAAAAATTGGTCGATTTAAAATAAACCAACGCTTAAATTTAAAAATTACCCATCAACTTCAAACGATTACGTATGAAGATATTTTTGCAATTATTGATTATTTAATAAATTTATCAGTTTCTAAAACAATTGGTGATGACATTGATCATTTAAAGAATCGTAGAGTTCGTTCTGTAGGGGAACTACTTCAGAATTTGTTTCGAATTGGGTTTCAAAGGTTATCACGAACATTGCAAAGCCAAATTAATAAAACTGATTCAGGACAACTTTCAAGTTTTACAATCGTAGGAGCAACAATAAAAGAATTTTTTGGATCAAGTCAATTATCTCAATATATGGATCAAACCAATCCGTTATCATCTTTAACACATAGACGACGGATTAGTGGATTAGGGCCAGGAGGATTTGACCGCGATCGAATTAGTTTTGCTGTACGAGATATTCATCCAAGTCATTATGGAAGAATTTGTCCTATCGAAACACCAGAAGGGCAAAATGTAGGATTAATTGCTTCATTAACAACATGTGCACGGGTTAATAACTCAGGATTTTTAGAAACACCATTTTGGCGTGTTATAAATGGTAAAGTCATTAAGACTGGAAAACCAATTTATCTTACTGCAGATATTGAAGATTTATATAAAATTGCGCCAGCAGATATACCTACAAATGATGAAAACTATTTAACAAAAAATTTAATAGCAGTTCGTTATAAACAGGACTTTGTAGCAGTAACACCATTTGAAGTTGATTTTATTGCGATTTCTCCAATTCAAGTAGTTTCCGTTGCAGCTTCTTTAATCCCTTTCTTTGAACATGATGATGCAAACCGAGCTTTAATGGGTTCAAATATGCAACGGCAATCTGTTCCATTAATTTTACCTCAAAAACCTATTGTTGGAACGGGATTAGAGAATCAAATTGCAATAGATTCTGGTTTGACTCTCAATGCTCAACAATCAGGTATTGTTGATGCTGTAACGGCCGATAAGATTGTCGTTAAAAACAAATTTGGACGGAAATTAAAATATAATTTGCAGAAATATCAAAGATCAAATCAAGAAACATGTATTAATCAACGTCCTATTGTATGGAAAGGAGAAAAAGTTAAATCAGGGCAAATATTAACCGATGGACCAGGAATTACTAATAATGAACTTTCATTAGGACAAAATGTTTTAATTGCATACATGCCATGGCAAGGGTATAACTTTGAAGATGCAATTCTAATTAATGAAAGATTAGTTTATGAAGATGTTTTTACTTCTATTCATATTGGGCGATATGATATTGAAATTGATCGAACAGCTGAAATATGTGAGCAAACAACAAACAATATTCCGAATTTAAGTTTCTCAGATGTTCAACACTTAAATGATGATGGAATTGTTGCTATTGGAACATTTGTTAAACCAGGCGATATTTTAGTCGGAAAAGTAATTGCTAAAGATGATTCTGAACAATTACCGGAATCAAAATTATTACGGGCCATCTTTGGAGCTAAAGCAAAAGGTGTTAGAGATACCTCAATTCGAATGCCCGACGGTGAATATGGGCGTGTTATTGAAACACTTACATTTAATCGTCGAACAAAACTAGCATACAAATTTGAAAAAATTCAAATTTTCATTGCTCAAATTAGAAAGATTCAAGTAGGAGATAAAATTGCTGGTCGACATGGAAATAAAGGAATTATTTCACGAATTTTACCTCGACAAGACATGCCATTCTTACCAGATGGTACACCTATTGATATTATTTTAAATCCATTAGGAGTTCCATCAAGAATGAATGTTGGCCAATTATATGAATGTTTATTAGGGTTAGCAGGGCATAAATTAAATCGCCGCTTTAAAATTTTACCATTTGATGAAATGTATGGCCAAGAAATTTCGAGAATTTTAATTAACAAAAAATTACGACAAGCTTCAATTGCAACCGATCAAGCATGGCTTTTTAATCCATATTCACCGGGAAAAATGGTTTTAATTGATGGAAGAACAGGTAAAGAATTTGAAAATCCAATTACAGTCGGAAATGCATATATGCTTAAATTGATTCATTTAGTTGATGATAAAATGCATGCAAGAGCGACTGGACCTTATTCATTAATAACACAACAACCTTTAGGAGGAAAAGCTCAACATGGAGGACAACGATTTGGTGAAATGGAAGTTTGGGCATTAGAAGGTTTTGGTGCTGCTTTTACATTAAAAGAACTTTTAACAATTAAATCCGATGATATGCAAGGCCGAAATGAAACATTAAATGCAATTGTAAAAGGGCAACCAATTCCAACATCTGGAATTCCTGAATCTTTTAAAGTCTTATTACAAGAATTACGTTCGATTGGATTAGATATTAGTACATATCGAATTGATAAGTTTAGTTCACCTCAATCATATGAAGTTGAAGTTAACTTAATTGAAAAATATGATCCATTATCAAAAACATTTCCACCAACTTCAAATCTAGATAATATATCTTTTTAAAAATCTGAATTTACAATACTTAAAATGACAAGATCTGAAAAAGAATTTGATTATATAAAAATAAAATTAGCGTCTCCAATTCGAATATTTCAATGGTCTCATCGGCGACTTCCAAATGGTCAATTTGTTGGTGAAGTTCAAAAATCGGAAACAATTAATTATCGAACATTTAAGCCCGAAATGGATGGCTTATTTTGTGAAAGAATTTTTGGACCTAGTAAAAGTTTCGAATGTGCATGTGGTAAATATAAACGAGTTCGATACGATGGGCTTATTTGTGAGCGTTGTGGGGTTGAATTAACAGAATCAAGGGTTCGTCGTCATCGCATGGGTCATATTAATTTAATTTATCCTGTTACACATGTTTGGTATATTAATAGTCGACCGAATTATATGGCATTATTATTAGAAGTTGAACAATGTGAAAAAACATTAAATACGGCAATCACATGGCTTGCTTTTTCTAAATATATTCTATCGCACATTACAATTGAAGCGGAAGATAATAAAGAGAAAAAAACGACATTAGAAAATTATCAAAAGTATATTTCGAAAATACTTACACCCGAGTTAATTAGTGAGTTACTTCAAGAATATAAATTTGATTCAAAGCAAAAAATAAAACGAAAAAAATCAGGGGAATTAAATCTTTGGGATGGGCGAATTAAACGAATAAAATTATCATCGTTAGCTTATTTTATTGCAGAAGACGAAATTTCTTTCTATGGTCTTCATTGGGATTTACAAAAATATCGTCGATGTCGAGCTCTTCGATTAACTGGTTACCCGCTAAAACCATATGCAAAACCAAAACTCCAAAATAGACGTCGAAATACACCAAAATATTTATTGCGAACTACTCCACATTATTTGATTGGAGCAGTATTAATTAAAAAAGAATTAGAACGACTTAATTTAAATGATGAAATTAATTACACAAGAAATTTTATTACTTGCTGTAGTACTGTATTACAAAAATCATTACGTAAATGGGAGTATCAAAGAATTTATAAATTACAAGATCAATCGATTAAACGTATTCGTATTTTAGAAAATTTATTAGCAACTGGTTCAAATCCAGCATGGATGATTATTACAATATTACCGGTTATTCCACCAGCTTTACGACCTATGATTCAATTAGAAGGAGGACGATTTGCCACTTCAGATTTAAATGAATTATATCGTCGAATTATTACTAGAAATAATCGATTACTTCGACTCTTAGAAATAGATGCTCCACAATTAATTATTCGAAATGAAAAAAGAATGCTGCAAGAAGCCGTCGATACGTTAATTGATAATGGAAAGCGCGGAAAAATTGCATTAAGTGCTAATAACAGACCATTAAAATCACTATCCGATATTATTAAAGGGAAACATGGCCGTTTCCGTCAAAATCTATTAGGAAAACGAGTTGATTATTCAGGTCGTTCTGTTATCGTAGTTGGACCAAGTTTAAAATTAAATCAATGTGGTTTACCGTATGAAATGGCGATAGAATTATTTCAACCATTTATTATTCGTGAATTAATAAATCAAGGCTTTGCAAGTAATATGAAAATTGCAAAAAATTTAATTCAACAAAATGAACCAACAGTCGATTCCGTTGTTGAAAAAATTTTAGCTAATCACCCAATCTTTTTAAATCGAGCCCCAACGCTTCATCGTCTAGGTATTCAAGCGTTTGAACCAATCTTGGTTCAAGGTCGAGCTATTAAATTGCACCCATTAGTTTGCTCAGCGTTTAACGCGGATTTTGATGGTGATCAAATGGCGGTTCATCTTCCATTGTCGTTAGAAGCACAAGCTGAATGTTACATGTTAATGTTAGCACCGCATAATTTTTTATCACCAGCAAACGGTGAACCAATTATTATGCCAAGTCAAGATATGGTATTAGGCTGCTATTATTTAACTGTTCAAAACATTAAAGGTTTATTAGGTTCAAATCATTATTTCACATCTTTAGAAGATGTAATTCTGGCATATAACCAAGAACAAATTGAATTACATGCAACAATTTGGATTCGTTATACAGGTGAACTTCCAGAATCATTAAAGTTAATTCATCGTATTGACTTAAACGATAAAAGTTATATTGAGTATTATCAAAATATTCAAATACGAAAAGATAAAAACGATAACGTAATTGTTCAATATTTACAGACAACGACAGGACGAGTAATTTTTAATTATACAATTCAAAAAACATTGAATCTCCTATAAAAATAAAATTAGTTTAATTACAAAAAAGTAAACTTTTATGAAAAATTATATTTATCAAAATACTCTTATTAGTAAAAAACAACTAAAACAATTGTTAGCCTGGAGTTTTACAAAATATGACTCAATGCAAGCATGCTCTTTAGCCGATGAATTAAAATATTTGGGTTTTAAATATGCAAGTCAAGCGGGTATATCGATTAGTATTGAAGATTTAAAAGTTCCGTTTATTAAAGATTTAATGTTAAAAAAAGCAAATCAAGAAATTTTAAATGCAGAAAAGATTTGTTTGAAAGGTAAAATTACGGATGTAGAACGTTTTCAAAAAATAATCGATACTTGGAATTTGACAAGTGAATCCTTAAAAGATGAAGTCGTATCTTATTTTAAAACTTATGATCCATTAAATTCAGTATATATAATGGCCTTTTCAGGAGCCAGAGGTAATCTATCACAAGTACGTCAACTTGTTGGCATGCGAGGATTGATGTCTGATCCAAGTGGTGAAATTATGAAATTACCTATTAAAAAAAATTTTCGGGAAGGGTTAACAATTACTGATTATTTAATGTCAGGTTATGGTGCACGAAAAGGGATTGTGGATACTGCGTTAAAAACTGCGAATTCAGGTTATTTAACTCGACGATTAATTGATGTCGCCCAGGACATCATAATACGAGAAAAGGATTGTTTAACAACACATTCATTTTTACTTTTTAATTTAAAAAATAAAACACAAGTTATTAAATCAGTTTATGATCAAATTGCAGGACGTTTACTTAATAAACCAATTTATGATCCAAAAACAAAACAATTAATTGCAAATATTGATACACAAATAACGCCAAATTTAATTCGAACATTTAAAGAAAAAAATATTGAAAGTTTTTATATTAGATCACCTTTAACATGTAGTTTATATAGATCAATTTGTCAAAAATGCTATGGGTGGGATTTAGCCAATGAAAATTTAGTTGAAATTGGTGAAGCAATTGGAATTTTAGCTGGTCAATCGATAGGTGAACCTGGTACACAATTAACAATGCGTACTTTTCACACAGGAGGAATTTTTACATCCGAAGCAAGCCAACAAATTACTAGTCCAATTAGTGGTATAATTAAATTCGGAAAAATTTTAAAAATGGCGACACTTCGAACAAATCGTGGTGAAGATGTTTTGCTTACAAAAAATTCAGGCTCCCTAATTATAATTCCTGAAAAAAAAAATGACGATTTGATAGAAATTGAATTGCTTCGAAATACCATATTATTTGTTAAAAATAATCAATATATTAAAAAAGACGTAATTATAGGCGAATTATCAAACAATGAAAAACAAATTAGGACTGAAATAAAACCAGTTTATAGCCATAATTCAGGTGAGATTTTTTTACCGAAATTAAAAAACAAAAGTAATTTTATTAATCGAAATAAACTTTTATGGATTTTATCAGGACAAGTTTATCAAGCTCCTATGAGTTCATTTTTAAATTTTTATACAGATCATAAAATTAATAAAAATAGTTATGTTTTTAGAACGAAAATAATTAACCATTATGCTGGGTTTATCAAATCTATTAATAACAAAAAAAATTTAGTTCAACGGGATATTCAAATTATTAATAATAGTTATTCATTACTAGATGCTCGAATTCAAAAACTTTCCGCTTGTATTAATAATAAAGATCATTTATTAACCTATAATAATTCAAATTATCTTATTAATTTGAAAGCAAAAAATTCAAAAACTTTTTTACAAATAAAAAAAACCAATTATTTTGGAACATTAATTACAAATAAATTCAAAACGTTAACGGGCGGTGTTGCATATTATGATCAAAAAGTTTTAAATAATACTATTCGTCTTAATAACGGATTTTCTTATTTTGTTCCATATCAATATAATTTAAATCAATGTTTAGCTTCAAAAGCGAATACCTTTATTTCCAATAATCAAAATGAAATAAATAAACTTTGTTATGATTATCCAATTAAAATTAATCAATTCACGTTAAAACCGACAACAAAAAAGAAAATTTCGCACAGAGCTTTAATTTGGATGTCAGAAGAAACTTATCAATTAAATTGTGATAAAAGTATCTTATTAGCCGAACATGGTAATTTTATTTCTAAAAATTTTGAAATTATTCCAAATATATTATCGAAAACAGGTGGAATTATCCAAGTTCTTCATACAAATAATCTAATCAATGAAATTTCCATTAAATCTGGATTAGTATACCAAGGGAAAGGATTTGACAATTTCGATAAAAAAGTTTTTTATCCAGGTGAGATAATTTTAAATACTATTAAAATTCTGCAACCATCATTATGTGAACGTTTAATTGGAAAATCAATTGATCAATTATTAATTCGTCCTCTCGAAATTTATGAAATTCCACGCGTGAAAGCATTAAAAAATATTTTTGGTCAAAAATCTAAAATTGAATCTATATTTAACGGAACAAATAAAATTAATTATTTATGCAAATCAACTCAGAAACTTAAAACTGCAAATAGTCTTAATTTAATATCGAATATCTTAAAATTACGTCCAAAAAATTGTTCAAAAAATAATGTGACCATTCAGCTATTAAATAATCAGCAAAAACAAAATGTAACATTTTTAATTTCTGAAAAACTTTATTTAAATAATTATATTCCTGCACATTTAAAATATACAAATCTCGAATCTTGTTTATTAGTCGAACCAAAACAATTTGTTGATTCATATACAACATTAGGTTACTTTGAAGCAATTACAGTTAAATCTCTCGAAGTTGTAAAGTTAAAATCAAAATCAAATACGCAAAAACAAATATTTTTAATTTCAAACGAAGATTGTTTAACGATTCCAAAAATCGAAGCAGAAGATAAAACTATTAACAATTTATTAATTAATAATATTAACGTTAATCAAACAGGAAAAATTATTATAGATAATGGAGAAGTTTTAACAATTCAAAAAGGTCGTCCATACTTCTTTCCTAATTGTAAAACTGAAGATTCAAGTGAAAAAACTGACTTACAATATAAAATAATTAATCTTAATTATTCAACATCATCATTATCTTTTAATGAACTAAAACAACTAAACGCATTATTTTCATTAAATTATTATGATATAACTAAACGATTAGTTACAAAACAATTATGGATCCCACGATTTGAAAAAAAATGTGAGGGCTTAAAACTTGAATTTTCAAAAATGTTTTTAAAGAAAAATGGAAAACTTTATAGCTCTACAGTTCCAATATATATAAAAAAATTTTTAATAACAAAAAATAAATTAAATCGAAAAAACAAAAAAGATTGGAAATTTATTATAAATAATCTTGGACAAAAAACCAAACACTCTTCAAAAATTATTCCAAAAGTTGATGTTGATCGTCAAAAATGTATCTCAATGTTTTTAAAAAGTTCTGAATTGATAAAAAATGAATCAAAACCTAATCATTTATCGAATAATGCATTAGTATTAGTAAAATTTTTAAATTATCCATTTAATAAATCAATTGGTATTCATTCAATAACAGATGATTACTTTGAACAAGAAATGAATAGTGTTTATTGTAAAAATGGTGATTTTGTTGAAAACGGTCAAACAATTGGATTATTAAATTTTGAAAAAGAAATTACTGGAGATATTGTTCAAGGTTTACCAAGAATCGAAGAACTCTTAGAAGCAAGAAAAAAAAGACCAGCTAATAAACAGGTATCAATTAATCAAAAAAAAAGTTTATTAATTCAAAAAACAAGTATAGATCCTAATTTTGATTTCCGTAAATTAGGAACACCAATTAAAGAAAATGAAAAAATTAATCCACACAGATTATTAAAAGTTTATTTTAATTATTATGGAATTGTAAAACAATTATTTTGTGATAAAAATTCACGGGTGACATATTGTCGATTAATGAATAATTACGAAGCCAGTTATCGAAGCTTTAAAAAAGTTCAAGCGTTAATTCTAAATTTAGTTCAATCTGTTTATGAATCACAAGGAGTTTCAATTGCTAACAAACATCTTGAAGTTATTATTAAACAAATGACGACAAAAGTTTTAATTACACATGAAGGAGATACACCTCTTTTACCTCGTGAAGTAATCGATCTTTATCATATGCAATATATTAATGATATAGTTCTACGTCATCAAAAACGTCCTGCTTACTATGTTCCATTTTTATTAGGAATTACGAAAGCGGCACTAAATAATCCAAGTTTTATATCAGCTGCAAGTTTTCAAGAAACAACTCGCGTATTAACGAAAGCCGCTATTGAAGGTCGTATTGATTGGTTACGGGGATTAAAAGAAAATATTATTATAGGTCATTTAATACCTGCAGGTACAGGTTCACAAAATTATGTAAATAATTTTAAAAAACCTTTATTTCACATTAAAGATTTACAGACGGAATCAGAAAATTTAAAGAAAATTTAATTTAAAAACCTAGACGCTTTTCGGATCTATCTGTTAACCTTTATAATATAAATGTTGAGTTTAAGTAAGGAGTTATAAAAATTTATGGCTGATATAAGTTTAGCCCAATTCTTAGAAGCTGGTGTTCATTTTGGACATAAAGCTTATCGTTGGAATCCTAAAATGTTTCCGTATATTTATACGGAACGTAATAATATTCATATTTTAGATTTAGTACAGTCGGCACAATTATTAAAAGAAGCAAATGCGTATTTACAATCAGCGGCTGAACAGAAAAAAACATTTTTATTTGTTGGTACAAAACGACAAGCAAGTGCTTTAATAGCCCAAGAAGCAAAACGTTGTAACTGTTATTATGTTAACCATCGTTGGTTAGGAGGAATGCTTACAAATTGGGTTACATTAAAAAGTCGAATTGCTCGCTTAAAAAAATTAGAGCAAGATGAAGCAGATGAAATCTTTAATCTATTACCAAAAAAAGAAGCAAGTTTAAGACGAAAAGAATTAGAAAAATTAAGAAAGCATTTAGACGGTATTAAAGATATGGAAACAATACCTGATGTTGTAGTTATCGTTGATCAAAAACGAGAAATAACAGCTATTCGTGAATGCCGAAAATTAAATATTCCAATTGTTTCAATCTTAGATACAAATTGTGATCCTGATTTAGTTGACATTCCAATTCCCGGAAATGACGATGCAGTTCGTTCTATTAAATTAATTTTAAAATCATTAACCGATAGTATTAATTTAGGGAAGTCAAGAATTAGTTAATAGAATAACCATCGGATTTTCATTAACAAATAGTTTTTAATTAAAATTAATCAGATGCCACATAAAAATTGGCATCTGAACTCTTGCTTTTTTAGAATATTAGTTATAATATTTAAATACTTAATCAAGCAGAATTTAGGAATAGATTTTGGAAGCTGGTGTAGCTCAACGGTAGAGCAACGGATTTGTAATCCGTAGGTTGGGGGTTCAAATCCCTTCACCAGCTAGTACATTTTATATTTAAACTTAATTTCTTATCGTCAAATAGTTTTCTTTATAATTAAAGAAATATAACACGTTAAATAAAAAACCATTTATAGATGATATATTATATCTAATAGGCCCAGTAGGAATCGAACCTACATTGGAAACTTAGAAGGTTTCTGTCCTAATCCGTTAGACGATAGGCCCTTATTTGTTAGAAGTATGGGTAATACAGGATTTGAACCTGTGACCTTCTGCTTGTAAGGCAGACACTCTACCACTGAGTTAATTACCCATTAATTCTCAATTTATAGTTATACTTATATATAACTAAAAATAAACGGAACGTCAATATTAGAACCCTATTCTAAATATTTCTACTGATTCTAATATTGTGTTCTTTAATATTATTTGTTAATATAAGATATGTAGGGTCGGTGCCCGAGTGGTTAAAGGGGGCGGATTGTAAATCCGCTGCGTTATGCTACGTTGGTTCAAATCCAACTCGGCCCAAACAAAGTAATAATAGTATCATTCTATTTAATAGGATCTATATATATCAACATATAGACAAAATTTTATTTTAGAACACTTTCCAAGAGATATTATTTTTCGTTTTTAAAATTTTATTTTCGTGTTATTTATTTTTTTCAAAATAAAAATTTATAGACCAACCATATTTTTTAAAATTACAACTAAACTAATAAAAAAGGATAGAAGACCTAAAATTAAAAGAATTCGTAGTTTAGATGTTTTAAATAAATTTTTAAAAGGAGTTAGGATAACTAATATTAAGCCAACTAGACTACTAATAAAAAATCTTGGATATCTTACAATATTAGTCCAAAAATTATTCATATAAAATTAAAGTAGTAAATATTTTAGTACAATTATATACTGAGTTTAAAATTTAATTAAAAATAAAATTTGTAATTTAAATCAAATCGTAAAGTAAAAATAGTAAATACTTGACTCTAATTAGGCAAATCATGTTACAATGTTATTAGGTCAGAGTAGTATAAGGCTCTGTAGCTCAGTGGTTAGAGCAGGGGACTCATAAGCCCAAGGTCGTAGGTTCAAATCCCACCAGAGCCATCTACTTCGAAAATTAGAAATACTTGGTTTTATTGATTAAGGAGAAATGGCTGAGTGGTCGAAAGCAATAGATTGCTAATCTATCGTACAATTATTTGTACCCAGGGTTCGAATCCCTGTTTCTCCTTTATTGAAAAACTAAAAAAAGTTGACATTTTTTTATTCGTACTACTACAATAGATAGTGAATAATTCTTTTAGGGATTGTAGTTCAATTGGTTAGAGCACCGCCCTGTCACGGCGGAAGTTGCGAGTTCGAGTCTCGTCAGTCCCGTTATAACATAACTTTTTATTTGCACGGTATTTATATCGTACCTATAAATATTTAATAATAATATTTATTATATTATTATTAAATATTTTTTATTCACCTTGAACTTTCAATAAAGCAAAGCCTAATGAAAGGCCAAATAATACCATAAAAAATGATACTACTGCTGCGCTAACTATTTCTGGACTTGCATACGGGAAAATTTTTAGAACTAATGCCATAATATTTAAAATTTTTAATTGTTACAAAGTTTCAAGATTTAGAAACCATTTCGGGCCCAAACTACTAAAGCTAATGAAAAAGTAAACATTGTCATTAGGCCTGCCCAACCTAAACTGATAATATCCATAGTATATATTCTGAGATTAATTTAAATTTTTATAATTTAAAAGGATTTTAAAGCCTTTTAAATTATCTATCTATTATGGCTTTAAACCATTATAGATTACACAATACCATTTGCCCAATCGACATCAACATTTTCAATAATTAAAGATGAATTATAGATTTGTAAAATAATTAATAAAAATATTAAAAATGCTACCATTACTACACCCATAATTGGAGTTGTTCCCCAACCTGGAATAACTTTCCCATATTCAGCATTTAATGGGCGTAAAATCTCACCTAATCTTGTTCTTAATGCCATAAAAATATTTTATATTTTTAATAAATTAATTTTTCTATTACATGTTATATAATATTAAAATGTTAATTTAAATAATTTATATAACATGGAAACAGCAACTATTATTGTAATTTTTGTATCAAGTTTACTTTTAGGTATTACTGCGTATTCAATTTATACTGCATTTGGACCCGCTTCTAAAAATTTACGTGATCCATTTGAAGAACACGAAGATTAAAAAAATAAAACCAAATTGATGGTTTTATTTTTTAACAATTCGAGGGCTTTCTCGGAAGAATACCGCAAAGAAAATTACCATTAAAGTACCAATAAGTAAAAATGTGTAAACTAAGGCTTCCATTGTTTAATCCTGTTTAATTTTGAATAGATTTAAAAAACAAAGACTATACTTTATACAGCACCTTGTTTTTTAGTTGATTTGTCACCAAGCTTTTGGAATGCACCAAATTCAACTTGTTCTGTTACTTCAGCACCAATACCTGTAAACACATCACGGAAAATTGTACGACCGCCATGCCATAAGTGGCCAAAGAAGAACAATAAAGCAAAATTAGCGTGGCCATAAGTATACCAACCACGTGGACTACTTCTGAATACACCATCAGATTCTAAACTTGTTCGATCAAATTCAAATACTTCACCTAATTGAGCTTTTCGAGCGAATTTCTTAACTGTTGGTGCATCTTTAAATGTTTGACCATTTAATTTTCCACCATAGAAATCAACAGTTACACCCACTTGTTCAATACTATATTTTGACTCAGCTCGACGGAATGGAATATCTGCACGAATAATACCATCTTTATCTACTAAGATAACTGGGAATGTTTCGAAGAAAGCTGGCATTCGACGAACTGTTAATTCACGTCCTTCTTTATCGCGGAAAATTGGGTGTCCTAACCAAGCTTCAGCAATACCGTCACCTTTGTCCATAGGACCTGCGCGGAATAAACCACCTTTTGCTGGGTTATTTCCAATGTAATCATAGAACGCTAATTTATCAGGAATACGTGACCAAGCTTGACTTTCCGATAAACCTTCACTTACCGATGTTTCTACTTGACGTTCAATTTCTTGTTGGAAGTAACCACTATCCCATTGGTAACGCGTTGGACCAAATAATTCAATAGGAGTTGCTGCTGCACCATACCACATCGTACCTGATGTAACAAACGCTGCAAAGAATACTGCAGCAATACTACTAGATAAAACAGTCTCAATGTTACCCATTCGTAAGCCTCGGTATAAACGTTGAGGTGGACGAACAGTTAAATGGAAAATACCTGCAAAAATACCAAAAATACCTGCTGCAATATGATGTGCCGCAATGCCACCCGGATTAAACGGATTAAACCCATCTGCACCCCAAGCTGGAGCAACAGGTTGTACTTTTCCAGTAATACCATATGCATCTGATACCCAAATTCCAGGTCCAAATAAACCTGTTACGTGGAAAGCACCAAAGCCAAAACATAATAAACCAGATAAGAATAAATGAATACCAAAAATCTTTGGTAAATCTAATGCAGGTTCACCTGTTCGTGGATCACGGAATAATTCTAAATCCCAATAAACCCAATGCCAAATAGCTGCTAAGAAACACATACCTGATAAAATAATATGTGATAATGCTACCCCTTCAAAACTCCAAATTCCAGGATTTGATACACTTTCACCTGTAATACTCCAACCACCCCAAGAATCTGTAATTCCTAAACGAGTCATAAAAGGCATAACAAACATACCTTGACGCCACATTGGATTTAATACAGGATCAGACGGATCAAAGACAGCAAGTTCGTATAATGCCATTGATCCGGCCCAACCTGCAACTAATGCTGTATGCATTAAATGTACTGCAATTAATCTACCAGGATCATTTAAAACAACAGTATGAACACGATACCATGGTAATGCCATAGTAATTCATTCCTTAATATAAATAATGGTTTTTGACTTTCTTACAACTAAACTAGAAAAAAGTTATCTATGATACTATTATAACTGAAGATAATAAAAATTATTTGATTTAACAAAATTAAATTAAAAATTTTCGTTATTAATGTTTAGTTTCCAAGTTTGATAGATAAATTATTAAAAATTTTTAGTAAAATACTTTCCACGAAAAAACGCTAAAATAGTGTAATTAAAATAAAAAACTGTGAAATATAAGAACAATTTATAAATAAATTGTTCTTATATTTTTAAAAATGTGACTTATTTATTTTTCATAAATACGTCTTTTGCTTCAACAATAGCTTCTTTTAATGATGTTTCCGCTTCTTCAGTGAATTGGTTTGTACTACCTACAATATCTAAGTACGATTTATTTGATGAACTTAAATAATCTAATAAAGTAGCACAGTATTTTTTAACATCACCTACTTCTAAATCATCTAAGCTTCCTGTAATACCTGTATAGATTAAAGCAACTTGTTGAGGAACAGATAACGGTGAGTTTTGTGGTTGTTTTAATACTTCACGTAAACGTGTACCACGTGCTAGTTGTTTTTGAGTTGCCTCATCTAAATCAGATGCGAATTGAGAGAATGCTTCTAATTCAGCAAATTGCGCTAATTCTAATTTTAATTTACCAGCTACTTTTTTCATTGCTTTTGTTTGAGCCGCTGACCCTACACGTGATACTGAAATACCTACGTTAATTGCTGGACGAATACCTGAATTGAATAAATCATTCGATAAGAAGATTTGACCATCAGTAATCGAAATTACGTTTGTTGGAATATATGCAGATACATCACTCGCTTGTGTTTCAATAACTGGTAAGGCTGTCATACTACCACCGCCTAATTCATCACTAAGCTTAGCAGCTCGTTCTAATAAGCGTGAGTGTAAGTAAAATACATCACCTGGATAAGCTTCACGTCCTGGAGGACGACGAAGTAATAATGACATTTGACGATAAGCCATGGCTTGTTTCGTTAAATCATCATAGATTACTAATGTAGCTTTACCGTTATACATAAAGTATTCCGCTAATGCGGCACCAGCATATGGAGCAATGTATTGTAAAGTAGCAGGATCATTCGCACTTGCTGACACAATAATTGTATATGCCATTGCTTCTTTTTCTTCAAGTACATTTACAACTTGAGCAACCGTAGAGGCTTTTTGACCAACACCTACATAAACACAGATTACATCTTCAGTTTTTTGGTTAATAATTGTATCAACCGCAATTGATGTTTTTCCTGTTTGACGATCACCAATAATTAACTCACGTTGACCTCGGCCGATTGGAATCATGGCATCAATTGACGTAATTCCTGTTTGTAATGGTTCACATACAGACTTACGACTAATAATTCCAGGTGCCATTGCTTCTAATAATTGTGTATCAGCTGCTGTGATATCACCTTTTCCATCAATTGGCGCACCTAACGGATTTACTACTCGACCTAAAAACTCTTCTCCCACTGGAACTTGGGCAATTTTTCCAGTCGCTTTAACTGTGCCACCTTCTAAAATTTGACGACCTGTACCCATTAATACTACACCAACATTATCGTTTTCTAAGTTTAATGCAATACCGATAGTTTTATCTTCAAATTCTAAAAGCTCACCACTCATTACTTGATCAAGGCCGTACACACGTGCGATACCATCACCCACTTGTAAAACAGTACCGACGTTTTCTACTTTAACATCTTGATCATACTTTTCAATTTGTTCACGGATAATACTACTAATTTCGTCTGGACGAATATTTATCATTGTATTATTTTTTAAGGTAAAAAGTTAATAAAAGATTTTAGTTGTTTTTAAATTTCTAAAACACTATCCAAATGCTTAGCTAATTTTTGTAATTGATTTTTAACTGTAAAATCGATTACTTTTGAATTCGTTTTAATTAAAAAACCGCCAATAAGGTTTGGATCAACAGTAATAACTAACCGAATTTCTCTTGCCTTTGTTAGTTCTTTTAGTTTTTTAATTAATGTATTTTTTTGTAAATTTGTAAATGCAAACGCTGTAGAAACTTCAATCATTTTAATTGAAGCAACACTATAAACTAAATTTAAATAACTTGCAATAATTGCTTCAAGCAAATTAATTCTATCTCGATTTACTAAAACAATTAAAAATTTGAAAGTTTCTTTATTTAATTCTTTTTCTAACGTTTGTTTTAAAAGTTCTTGTTTTTGTTCTGAAGCAATTAAAGGATTGCCTAAATATTCTGTTAAATCAGGAGTTTTTGTTAAAAAAACTTCTAAATTTTGAAAATCAGCAGTAATTTGGTGCATGATATTTTGTTCAACTGAATAATCATATAATGCACGTGCATAAGGAGCTGCAATTTTTGATGCTACAGGGTTTTTACTCATAACAAATCTCCTTCTAATTTATTAATAGTTTCACTAATTAATGACGTTGCTCGTTCTTGTTTCCCAAATGTTTGTTGAGCTTGAACTACACTACGTTTTAAAACTAGTAAGATGATTTGTTGTTTAACTTCTAAAAATATTTGGCGTTCTTTAGTACGGAATGTTGATAAAGCTCGACTAAAGCGAGTTGTCAAATCTTTTTTAGATTGCTCAGCATCAGATTTAAGTAAAATTCTTTTTGTTGCTATTGTTTCATTTTTTATTTCATCAATAACAACCTGTGCTTGACTTAATTGCTTTTGAGCTTCGCTTAAGCGTCGCTCTGCTTCATTTAATCTGTCTTCAGCATCTTGAACACCTTTTACAATATTGGTTTTACGTTCTTCTAATAAAGAACCTAAAAAGTCTCGGCCTGTGTAAACTAAGATTGCAACTAATGCAATAATATTAAGTACACCAGTTTCTAGAATATCAAGATTTAAACCAATACCTTCATTTTCGGCAAGTAATGTAAAAATTTGAGAAAAATTTTCCATGTTTTCGAGTTTTTATATAAACTGTTCAGTTATAAAAAGGAAAATTACGTCTAACAAAAAATTTAAATTGATAATCTAGTTTCAATTTCAATGCACAATGATTGAACAATAGCATCTAAACTATTTAGTGCTGTATTTTTTTTATCCAAAAGATCTTTTGTAATATTATCCAATAAATTATCAATATATTTTTGTGAAATATTTAATTCAATTTCCAAAATTTCTTTATGAATTTTTTGTGAGTTTGTAATTTCTAATTGTGCTTCTTTACGGACGCTATTCAATTCTTGTTCGTATTGAGCGGTCAATTCATTTGCTTGCGATAATATTTTAGAAGCCTTTGCGAGATTATTTAAGATATATTCTTTTCGCTCTTCGATAATTGTTAGTAAAGGATTATATAATATTACGTTAAGGATAATCATTAATAAAATGAACTGAATTGCCACTAGGGGCAAAGTTGCATCAATATCAAATAATCCACCAGGACCACTGATTTCTGAACTTGAAATTAATATTGAAAGATTAACCATATAAAATCTATATGTTATACTATAGAATTAATTTTTTTAACAAGTATATATATATATAATAAAAACTATTATTATATATATATATAAATATATCTATGCGGTTTTAATATTTAGTAATTAAAATCTTATTAACCGTTGAATGGGTTAGCGAATAATAACGCTAATGCTACTACTAAACCATAAATTGTTAAAGCTTCCATGAAAGCTAAACTTAATAATAAAGTACCACGAATTTTGTTTTCTGCTTCAGGTTGACGAGCAATACCTTCAACAGCTTGACCAGCAGCATTACCTTGACCAATACCAGGTCCGATAGCAGCTAAACCGATAGCTAAACCAGCAGCGATAACAGATGCAGCAGAGATAATAGAATCCATAATAAATCTTAATTAATAAATGTAAATGTAATTTTAGAAAAAATATAATTTAATAATAATTTACTCAAGTGCTTCTGCAATATATGCAGCTGCTAATGTTGAGAAAATTAAAGCTTGTACTGAACCAGCAAAAATACCTAGTAACATAATTGGTAATGGAATTACCAATGGCACTAATGAGGTTAATACAGAAATGGTTAATTCATCAGCCAAAACATTTCCAAATAATCGGAAACTTAAGGATAATGGTTTTGTAAAATCTTCTAGAATATTAATTGGTAGAAGAAGAGGAATTGGTGCGATGTATCTTTTAAAATAACCTAAACCTTTTTTACTTAAACCTGCATAGAAATATGCGAATGATGTTAATAACGCTAATGCTACTGTTGTATTGATGTCATTAGTTGGCGCAGCAAATTCGCCTTCTGGTAATTCGATTAATTTCCAAGGAATAACAGCTCCAGCCCAATTACATCCAAAAATAAACAAGAATAAAGTACCAATAAATGGTATCCATTCGCGATAAAAACTTTCACCCAATTGATCACGAGCAATATCTGTGACAAAATCTAATGCTGCTTCCATAAAGTTTTGCCAACTATGTGGAATACGATCAGCATTGCTAGTTCCTAAAATCGAAAAGACTAATAGAATTGCTAATACAAACCAAATTACTACTAAAACTTGACCATGTACAAGAAAACCAGCAATATTCCAGTAAAAGTGTTTTCCTACTTCTGCTTCCGCTAATAATGTAAACGTACTTGAATAAAAATTATCTGGGTACATAAAATTTAACTAATTTAGTAAATTACCCAATATTAAAAAATATACAGGAACACTATATAGTATAAATGCTTTTAATTGTTTTTAGGTTTATTTTTATCTAAAAGCTCTATTTTTATTTGTTAAACTTATTTATTTTAACCATTCGTAACCTTTAAGTTCTAATTCTTTAGCTAATTCTGCAGAACCTGTTTTTATAATTTTTCCATTTTGCATAACATGAACATAAGTAGGTTTTACATAATCCAATAATCGCTGATAATGCGTAATTAAAATAATTGCTTTATTTGGAGTCATAAATGTATTAATTCCTTTAGAAATTACTTTTAATGCATCAATATCTAAACCTGAATCCGTCTCATCTAAGATAGATAATTCAGAATCTAATAAAATCATTTGTAAAATTTCATTTCGTTTTTTTTCACCTCCAGAAAATCCTTCATTAATATTTCTACTTAAAAAAGTAGAAGACATATCAACGAGTTGTAATTTTTGATTAATTACACTAAAAAATTCAATAGGATCTAATTCCGGTTTATTATAGAATTTTTGTTTCGAATTATAGGCAAGACGGAGAAAATCTTCATTACTGACACCAGGAATTTCAATCGGATATTGAAAAGCAAGGAAGATACCTAAGTGTGAACGTTCTTCTGGTTCAAGGTTTAATATAGTTGATCCTTTAAAAAAGATATCTCCACTAATTACTTCATAGGCCGGATGACCTGCAACAACTTTTGAAAATGTACTTTTTCCAGAACCGTTTGGGCCCATTATTGCATGAATTTCACCTTTATTTATAGTTAAATTCAAATCTTTTAAAATTTCGTTCTCATTAATCGATGTTCTTAAATTTTTAATTTCTAAAATTGGGGGGTTTGAGTTCATTAGCCAACACTTCCTTCTAGTTTTAAACTTAATAAACGATCTGCTTCAGCAGCAAATTCTAAAGGTAATTCAGTAAATACGTCGCGACAAAATCCACTAATCATAAGTTCAATTCCTTTCTCTAAAGAGATACCACGTTGTAAAAAATAAAAGATTTGTTCTTCACCAATCTTTGATGTAGATGCTTCATGTTCAAGTTTTGTTGTTGAATTCTGAACAGATATAAAAGGAAAAGTATTTGCATTTGATAAATTTCCGATAAGTAAAGAATCACACTGGGAATAATTTCGAGCACCTATAGCTTTATTATTAATATTAACAAATCCACGATAAGTATTTTTGGACTGTCCCGCTGAGATTCCTTTTGAGACAATTCGACTACGACTATTCTTTCCAATATGAATCATTTTACTACCAGTATCTGCTTGTTGGTAATTGTTCGTTAGCGCTACGGAATAAAATTCACCTTGCGTATTTTGACCAACTAAAATACAACTTGGGTATTTCCATGTTATCGAGGATCCTGTTTCAACCTGTGTCCAAGAAATTTTTGCATTGGAACCTGCGCATAACCCACGTTTAGTTACAAAATTATAAACACCACCTTGCCCAAACTCATTTCCGGCATACCAATTTTGAACGGTAGAATATTTAATATTAGCATTGGTTAAAGCAACAAGTTCAACAACAGCAGCATGAAGTTGATTACTATCATATTGAGGTGCAGTACAACCTTCTAGATAACTTACTTGGCTGTTTTCATCTGCAATGATTAATGTCCGTTCAAATTGACCCGATTTCTGATCATTTATTCGAAAATATGTTGATAATTCTAATGGACATCTTACATTTTTTGGTATGTAACAAAATGAGCCGTCTGTAAACACGGCGGAATTTAATGCTGAAAAATAATTGTCTCCAATGGGTACGACCGTACCTAAATATTTTTCAATAAGCTCAGGATAATCTTGAACCGCTTCTGACATGGATGAAAATATTACTCCATACTCTGCCAATTCATCTTTAAATGTTGTGGCAATTGAAACACTATCAAATACAGCATCGACCGCTACGTTTGTCAGTCGTTTTTGTTCAGTCAAGGAAATTCCTAATTTTTCAAATGTTGAAAGTAATTCGGGATCAACATCATCAAGACTCTTTAATTTTTTTTTTAACTTTGGTGCTGAATAATAAATAATATCTTGATAATTAATTTCCGAAAATTTTAATTGAGCCCATTCAGGGCATTTCATTTCTTTCCATCTTTTGTACGCTTTTAATCGAAATTCTAAAAGAAATTTTGGTTCATTCTTTTTCTGTGAAATTAAGTGAATTACTTTTTCATTTAAACCTTTTTCAATAATGTCTTTTTCAATTGTTGTTGAAAAACCATATTTATAAGGCTGATTAACTAATTTTGTGAGATTAGTATCTAAAGTTTTTTTTGATTGATTAACCATACATTTTAATAGATTGATCTATTTAAATAAATTATATTTAAAAATTATTAAGATAATAATATGTAATTCTTATTATAAAAGAATTATTGAATGATTTAAAGTAATAAATATATTTATTACTTTAAATCATTCTTTTTAGTTATAAAAACTTTAAATAAATATATATTTAAAGTTTACTAAACTCATGCTATACTTACTAGTAAGGTTGTTTCTGAGATTCAACTGATAGAACTAATTTTAAATAATTAGTTAAATATCTATTATATATTGCCTTTTTATTTTAAGGAGAAATAA